AAAAAAAAGATTTTTTTATTGAACGTGTTCATTCATTTTGACTACTTTAGCATATTTTCTCATAGTAATTTCGACTCCCCCTTCCCGGAGTTCATTCTCCGGGGAACTCCATTTAAATTATTCCGGTGTATTCTATTTCTTTTCTGATTTCGTTGGAAATCATATAAAGAAAATTCCTATTTGCTATAGCTATTTGGGCCAGTATTTTACGATTAAGAAGCAACTGTCTCTTGTATAGATCATGTATTAATTTACTATAACTATAGGATACTACCTTTTCTCGAATTACTGCGTTTATCCGAGTGATCCACAAACGACGAAAATTTCTCTTTTGCTTATCCCTATCCCGATGAGCCGAAAGCAAAGCTCTTATTTTCTGTTGAGTAATAGTTCGAGTATGTTTTGAATGCGCCCCTCGAAAATTTGATACACATAAACGACTTTTTGTTCTACGTCTCCGGGCTACATATCCGCGTTTAGTTCTGGTCATTGAATAAATAAAACTTTGACAAATAACTATTTCTTTTCTTTCAGTTATTCTTTTTCCCGTTCTGGTCTATTAATAACCAAACGGATTTTTCCAATGTATAAAATACAAATTCCAATGGCTTTGGCTACTATAACCTTCCCGACCACGATTTTTTCTTTGTTTAGGTATTTTGCTGCGAAATAGGAAAGAAATAAGAAATTTTCTTTTGCTAGGTGTCAAAAAAAAATAGAAAAAGAAATCTAAATTGAATGGATAAAGAAATAGTGGGTTCCATCGTTTCTATGGTTATTTCTTAAACGGTGAGGTCTTCTCTATACACCGGAGCCTTTACTTCATTTAATCAATCTTATTGGTAACTTGTATAGTTCACACCACACTCTTTGGCTCTACCCCTGAATTATCCAGTAACAGGTCTTTCACAATGAGACCCACCTATACAGTAACGGTATTTAATTATGAAAGTTAGCTGGGTAGCTGACCCTCGTAGTCCGTTCTTGACCGAGTGAGAACTTCATTTTTATGTTTTTTTTTGAATTTCAATAAGATTTCCTCCGCTTAATGGATAACCATTTGCTACCAATGGAGGATTGCTTCTCATCTTAAATTCAGTTGATTGGATTTGCACCAATGGAAACCATAAACTTTCTACACAATAGAGGGATTGATTTGCTTATTTTAGTTTTAGATAGTGAATGGAGTTCCTTCTTCCATTCTATCCTATTCACTGGTACTGATCATTCATACTGGAAAGCGGTTTTCTTGCTTTTTTTGTGTCAGCTCATGATCTAAACGAGTCGCACATACACCCTAGTACATGTTCCTCGACGCTGAGGACATCCCCGAAGAGCGGGGGATTTCGTGACATTTCGAATTGGCTGTCTTGTATTTCTAATAAGTTGTTTAATAGTTGGCATATTGAATCATATACATAATGGGCTGGTTTAGATTGATCCTAACCGGATGATTATGAATTTTTTCTATTTAATAGAATCTCGTATATAAAATCTCAAATCACGGATTTGAACAAAATCCATTTTTTTTTCATTCAGTTGCTATAAGATCAATAATTCCATAAATTTGGGCTTCTGTTGCTGACATAAAAACGTCTCTTTCCAGGTCTTGACATATAACCCAGAATGGTTTGCGCGTCCTTTGTACATAAATATTTGTGATGCGTTTGCGTACTCTCATCAGTTCTGCCCCGTCCAAGAGCAATTGTTTCACTGTCGGCTTTTTAGTTTTAGTTTTAGGTTTAGTTTTAGGTTTAGTTTTAGTGGTAATTGGATTTTGAGTTTTTTTTTTTTTTTTTTTTTTTTTTTTAAAAGCACTAGCAGGTTGATGGATCATTACCCTGATGATAGAAGGATTCTCTATCTGCTGTGTGAAACGAACAGAAAAGAAAGATAAAGAATAATAGGCAAAAAAGATAGAATTGAACAACCGTACGGGCATCGTCTTTTGTGCATTGCATACGGCTCTACAATCAAATTGAAATTGACCCTTACTTTCCATTCAAGAAAGATAAAAATAGAATCTCTCAGCCCCAGATGGGTAAATGATCAAATTGCCACCCTTCCTTTCGGAGGAGTTAAAAAATACTATGATGGCTCCGTTGCTTTCTATTTTAAAATGGATTCTTTTTTTGTCTTTGATTCAGCAATCCCAAAGTTTCTTTTTGATCCAACCAAAAAAGGAAAAATCTTGTTTTTTTTCGCACTCTTTTTTTTCTAACATAAAAATTGTTAAGAGCCCTTCGGTGTGAAAACAAAAAAGTTTGTGACGCTGAATTGGACTCCCGATAGATAAGAGAAAATCGGAAATACCTTTTATCTCATCCTACTCTCTCGATACATAATCGAATCTTTTGAAAAAAAAACAATACAAAAATTTTGCATATCGAATTCGAAGTGCCATGCTATTATTACTTAATATTCATATGGCGAAGGCATAGTTTTCTTTTTTCTCTCAAATAAAAAAAAACCTCATTGGCGCCAAGCGTGAGGGAATGCT